TGGGAAATCCATTGTGGAAAGGCCCAAAAAAACTTTGTATCCAGACTCAGGAGAGGCTATGATATGAGTACTCAGACATGGAATCAGAATGCAGAATGCTTGGTCTACTCTTATAGAGTAAAGGACAAAGTTGAAAAAAAAAAAAAGAATGTATGTAGTAAAAGAATGTATGTAGTAATAGTGGTGATGGGTTGTCCCAATTCTTTCACAGAAAGAAAGACAGTAAGCGTAGATCAAATAGGAAATAGAGGTATCTGATAGATAGTTATCTATCTTGATGTTTCATATTTCCAAAGAAGGACGTATGTATCATCGTATTCGTACTTAATGCTTCTTGATTCTACCAGAAATCCTAAAATATATAAACGTAAACTTATTACGAGTGTATTCATTGAATTGGTTCATCAATAGTCTTAAGTCAGAATCCTATTTTGACTCTGCACTATTGATTCCCCTATGATTATTAATCAATAATAGAATAATTCCTTCATCGAAATAGGGGGCATAATTCACATGGATATAGTAAGTCTCGCTTGGGCTGCTTTAATGGTAGTTTTTACATTTTCCCTTTCGCTTGTAGTATGGGGAAGGAGTGGACTCTAGGACTGGGGGCATTCCTAATCTACTAATTGACTAATCGATTGCTCAATCGAACCGTATCAATTCTTTATTGATCGTTTTGCGAAGCCTAAAAAAAATTTCAAATATAGTACTGGCATACGGTAATGAATAATGAATAAGAAAATACAATAATGAATAATAACCATTCGATCAAACAATGAATGATTACCAGAATTGTATTTCGAAACTCAAATCTACGCATGATAAGAGATTTTTTCCAGCCTCATTTTTCCTAAAAATTCTATTTTGGTGAATCAGCTCTTATCAGAATTATGAATATTACAACGAGAAAAACCAATACTTCATTTTTCTTTTTTTTTCTTTATTTATTTCTCTTTTTCTTTACTTTGTACCTTTCTAAAAGAAAGTCGTTCCGCTATTATGACAATACATAACATAACATATTTTTTTCTACTCTACTGGAAGCGACTAGTAATTGTCCAAAGGGGTCCTACACATAAAAAAAAATGAGATCTTTCCTCCATTGAGCGATCCACATATCACACATTTAACTTTTAGACTCCTAGAAATTTTCTTATGTTTTTTTGACTCATCTCATGTTTAAATGTTTAAGCATGCAAAATGGGCAGGGTTTACTCCTTTTCCAAATCTGAAGAAGTTACCTTACCATAGAACTCTGCGGATCATCTGTTAATTGTTCAACCAATGACTTCTTGAGATGGGAAATCAAAATAAAAGAAATAAAAAAAGAAATTAGAGTTAGAGTGTTATCTATATGTACATCTAATATATGTACATACATATTGTAATTTGATCTATATAAAGCCTATATTCGTATACACTACAACTTTATATACTAATAAATAGTATACATTACTGGCTAGTGTGGTAGAACGAACTATATATAGTTCGTTCTACCACACTAGCTCAGATACTTACTAAGATACTTTTTCTTCTAGCCCGATCATTTCATTTAAGAGTTAGAATTCTAATCCCTTTCTTTCATTTCTTGAATCATTGATAAGACCTAATATGAAAAATTCCAGTTTCATTCAAATTAATCATTTTGACTGACTGTTTTTACGTAGATAATAAGTAAAAAAGCAGTAGGAACTAGAATGAACAGTGCAGTAGCAATAAGTGCGAGAATATTGACTTCCATAATCTAATCTTCTTTTTTTTTTGTTTCGCAATAACTCGGGATCTAATCCCATAGAGATAATAAAATTGACTCCTGTAAATTCAATGGGATGAATTGCCATCCTGATGATACTGAATCAGATCAATATTATGAATAATAATATCTGATCTATCAAATAAATTCATCGTCGAGAATTAAAATTAAATAGTATAACATAGGAAGATCCTTTATCCATACTAAATCAAAAAAAAAAAAAAAATAGTATTTTTGATTGAATCTGAAATACCCATCATTGTATTTTCATCCTTTTTCCACTTTTTCTTTTCTATAACCTATCATTTTCCTTATACAACTCTTCGACTTATACATACAATTATGAGGTATCATATGGCCGGTATTCTCTAGGCCATACACAGATCCAAACCAGTATAAGTGAAACAGAAAAAAGAAAAGATAAAGATTAAGTATAAAAAATCAAATATTCCAATAAATGCAATTGACTAATAAAGTTACTAATAAAGTAAAGGGGCATTGCTTGGTGGGTCTTCTCCTTTATTTTATTAGGATCCTCTTTATTGGATTGGGATTGGAACATATACATCAAAAATTTAGTATGCAATTTGAATGAGAATGAAATTGACTGTTTCCAATTAGTATTAATAATTGAGGATACATTTGTGTCTGTACTCCCCATAAAAAGACACTCTATTCCATTTCATTGATCAAGAACAATCGAAAAAGAAAGAAAATGAGTATGATATCTCTTAAACTTTAAAT